TCTAAATGGAACTACTTTATGCCTTACATAGAACATATTACTTATTACTCTATTTAAAATCGACTCTATTCCAAATCGTGCGAGCAGTCATTACTAAACTAACAGATATCCCAGTATTTCTATTTTTTAGTTCTTTGAAAGTCTCTTTTATTATAGTTTTATTTATTAGTTTTACTAGCAGAAAAAATATATTCTATACTCTATCTGTGTATCGGTTATTCCTACGAAATACCGGACGAAATAGAAAAGATCTTAGAGGTGATATAATGAAATTCTTTGATTGGTTCTTTCCGGAGAACCGTGACTGATGGGGACAACAAACAAAACAATTTTATTATTCTAATAAATAGAAAAATATAAATAATACTAAATAAAATAATAAATAAACAGAGTGCTCCTATTCGAAACGCCTTGTGATCTTCAACCAATTCTGTGCTTCAATATAATTACCTGGAGTAAGCGCTATAGCTTGTTTCCAATACTCAGCGGCTTGATCGAACCAAGCCTCTGCAATTTCAGAATTTCCCTGTCGAATGGCCTGTTCTCCCCGGTCGGAATAGGCAGGGAAATTCCTTCCCTTAGAACCGTACTTGAGAGTTTCCTACCTCATACGGCTCCGCAGTCAATTCTTTTGGTATCCCATTTTTGAATACGATATCTAATTGAATGAGATTTCTCGTGGATCTATCTCATTTTTTTTTCTCGAGTTAACCAAAAGAAAGAGGTTAATTAGATGAGTTTCAAACTTTCATTTTGATTAATAATTTAATCCGTTTTAGTTTTCTCTTTTCTCCCACCTTCAGAAGAATAAAGCATAGGTGTTTCCACTATCATTAGAGTTCTCTGAAAGGTAACTATCTCGGTTTCATATATAAATTTCTATAGATATAGAATCTTTGAAAAAGACTTTCTTTCATAAGAAAGAAAAGACTTACTATCTTTGGGATCTGATTCTACACCGCTGCTCAATACTTTAGGGGATCGACTCTATTACATAAGTGGATTCCTAACTTTTATCTCATATCGTGACAGAAGTAAGCAGTTCTTATTGTATCGGACCAAAAACTCACTAATTGATATTGATCTTTACGGTGCTTATTCTATCAATTAGATCCTTTCTTTATCCATAGACTAAAGGATCTAGGCATACCTATTTCTTCATATTTCGACTTCTATGAAGTTTCTTTCTTTTTCTTTGCTACAGCTGATAAAAATCGTTGTTTTGGACGATACATATGATATGTAGAAAGCCTATTTTCTAGTATTTATTAGCGGATTTGCTCTTTCTTTCCTTTTTTTCTTTCTATAGTGGAGATAGTCGCACGTAATGACAGATCACGGCCATATTATTAAAAGCTTGTGGTAAGAACGGGTTTCGTTCTAGCGCCCTAAAATAATATTCCAAAGCTTTCGTATGTTCTCCGTTCCTTGTATGGATAAGACCTATGTTATAGAGTATATAACTTCGATCATAGGGATCAATTTCTAGTCGCATAGCTTCATAATAATTCTGTAAAGCTTCCGCATAATTTCCTTCGGATTGAGCTGACATCCGTTACGGTCGTCATTCGATTCAAAGAATCTCCGTTCCAGAACCGTACGTGAGATTTTCATCTCATACGGCTCCTCCTTTTTATGTGCATAATGAGAATAATATATGGAATCAAAAAAGATTGAAATAATTTCATTATGAACCGAAGGGGGCTAGTGTTTTTACAAGAAATCTCTAGCCAACCTTCCTGTAAAAGATCTTTTCTTAACATCAAGTATCTTGGTACTAGATAAAAATGATAACTCTAACAATTTCTTTGTCCTTAACACCCCTTAATTTCCAGGAATTAGTCACTTCAACAGTCTTCGATGGTTATACGGGTATCCAAAATACGAACGAGATGGATGTTTGTTGTCCCAACCATTCTTCTTAGTCCCGATCCCGAGAAAGAAAAGGTATGATTTTTAGAACAAAGTTTTCGTATTGTTGATTCCTAGGCGTAGTGCTTCTTCCCCTAAGCTGCCTATTGGTACTCGTGGAGGAGGGTTGACCTAACCCATAGGTGTAACCTTTCGCTGAATACTAGAATTGACAATTGAAGCATCTGAGGCTGCATTAATCGGGGATACACGACAGAAGGAATTGTTTTATTTACAAACTTCACCTTCACAACAAGCGTAGATTTCTTTTTCAAATTTTTTTTTCTTTCTATCCCCAATAATGTATCTTTCTCCGAAGACCGAAAGCAGTAAATAAAAAAGAATCAAATCGCACCATCTCTGTAATAGGTGAATGCCTCTTTTTCTCCTGAAGTTGTCGGAATTATTCGTAATAAGATATTGGCTACGATTGAAAAGGTCTTATCAATAAAATTTCCATTTATCCGAGATCTAGGCATAGGTAACAATCCATTCTATAATTTCTTTTAATTACCTCTTGTGAGAAAATGATCCCACAAACAAAGGAATTGTACAGTACGAAATAACATAAAAAAAATCATTAAAAAAA